TTTCGTTCTTATTTTCCCTTTTCTTAGCTTTCGAATTTACTTAGATACTCAAGAATCTTAGTTACGGGGCATGGTTTGATTCCGTTTTGGTGGTTGCAACCTTCATATTGACATGTTGACAATAGTGTATTAATCAAATATAATTAGATCATGGATAAATAGATCTAGGATCCAATTATATTTAGTTTTTACTTGTCTTCATGCAAATGATGTGTTCCTTGGATTCGCTGTGGCAGAAAAGGTCTCCTATGAAACGGAAAGAGATCTAAATATTTTCTATATTTACCGAGTCATTTATTTTATTTTTATTTGATTTGTTCAGTTTTACGTTTCGAATCGACCAGAAAATGCTTTTTTAGATTTGATTGTTAGTTCCATTTTGTTGTTTGTTGATGTAGTCGTGCAATCCAATCTCTTTATTATTTTTTTCTTTTGTTTGATTGCGCTCGTATCTACAGACCCTAATTATTACCTTATTCGGGTTGCTAACTCAACGGTAGAGTACTCGGCTTTTAAGTGCGCCTAGAATCTTTTACACATTTGGATGAAGCAACGGATTCGTACATACCATTGGTAGAGTTTGTAAGACCACGACTGATCCTGAAAGGGGGTGAGTGGAAAAAGCAGCATGTCGTATCAATGTAAAACTCTGAGAATATTTGATTCTTAACGGATCGGTACAAAATCCAGTTTTTGTATGATTCTTGTAGCGGGACAAACTCAATTCACGGTTGGGTCGATTGAATAAATGGATAGAGCCCTTTGGTTCCAATTATAGGGAAGTAAAAAGCAACGAGCTTCTGTTCTGAATTTGAATTATTACCCGATCTAATTAGATGTTAAAAATGGATTAGTGCCTGGTGCGGGAAAAGGTTCTCCCATAAGTGGATTATCCATTTTTTTTTTTATGAATCCTAACTATTTTTACCTCCATTAGATTCTGTATGGATGGAGTGGAGACTCATGTGTATCAGAAACGGTATATTGATAAAAATAAATTCTTCCAAAGTCAAAAGAGCGATCGGGTTGCAACAATAAAGGATTTCGAACCATCTCGTTATTTTATAACGAACATAAACCAATTGGATGGAAAAAGAGAGGATCCATTGATTAGCTTATCTGTTGTCACCGAGGTATTTTATTTTATATTTTCTTACTATATACCCTGTTTTGACTGTATCGTACTATGTATCATTTTCTAACCCAATAAACCCTTTGCCTTTGTTTCAAAGCGAATTTCAAATGGAGGAATTACAAGGATATTTAGAAATGGATAGATCGCAGCAACAAGACTTCCTCTATCCACTTCTTTTTCAGGAGTCTCTTTATGCACTTGCTCATGATCATGGTTTAAAGGGATCCATTCCTTACGAACCCGTGGAAAATTTAGGTTATGACAATAAATATAGTTCACTGCTTGTGAAACGTTTAATTACTCGAATGTATCAACAGAAGTGGTTGATTATTTCGGCTAATGCTTTTAAAAAAATAAAAATTTATTATCAAATGGTATCCGCCGGATTTTCAGTCATTTTGGAAATGAAATTCTCACTGAGATTAGTGTCTTCTCAAGAAGGGAAAGATCTACAAAAATATCAGAATTTACGATCAATTCATTCAACATTTTCTTTTTTAGAGGATAAATTATCCCATTTAAATAATGTGTCAGATATACTAATACCCTATCCCATTCATCTGGAAATTTTGGTTCAAAATCTCCGCTCTTGGATACAAGATGCCCCCTCTTTACATTTATTCCGACTCTTTCTCCACGAGTCTCGTAATTGGGCTAGTCTGATTAATCAAAAGAAATCCATCTCTTTTTTTTCAAAAGAGAATCAAAGATTCTTCTTGTTCCTATATAATTCTTATGTATATGAATGCGAATCCCTATTCATGTTTCTCCGTAAACAATCTTTGTATTTACGATCAACATCTTTTGGAAACCTTCTTGAGCGAACCTATTTCTATGAAAAAATAGAACATCCGCTAGGAGTGTTTCGTAAGGATTTCCAGAATATCCTATGGTTGTTCAAGGATCCTTTCATGCATTATGTCAGATATCAAGGAAAATCCATTCTGGCTTCAAGGGGAAGTTTTCTTCTGATGAATAAATGGAAATATCACCTTGTCATTTTATGGCAATGTTATTTTTACTTGTGGTCTCAAGCAGATAGAATTCATATAAACCAATTTTCCAATCATTCCTTCGAGTTTCTGAGTTATCTTTCAAGTGTACGGCGAAATCCTTCAGTGGTAAGGACTCAAATGCTAGAAAATGCCTTTCTAATGGAGATTGCGAGTAAGAAGTTTGATACCCTAGTCCCAATTATTCCAATGATTGGATCATTGGCTAAAGCTAAATTTTGTACCGTTTCGGGGCATCCCATTAGTAAGCCGATTCGGGCCGAGTTATCAGATTCTGATATTCTCAATCGATTTGGTCGGATATGCAGAAATCTTTCTCATTATTACAGTGGATCCTCAAAAAAAAAGAGTT